CTGCCTCCACAGGGGATTCGTTAAGAGCTCAAAGAGGTTGCTGCTTTACTATCTATCTATCCTCCCTCACTAACACTAAAGAGCATATAAAAAAGATATTAAACAAACATTTTTTTCTTAAAAAACCACTTATTTGAATGCAAAAGAATAAGTGGTCAATACTCCTCTGTCCTAAAATAAAAGGAAGAATTTCAGGGCAAGAAAGCATACATGCCTATTTAGCCTACTTACTGCTTGACCTACTTACTGAATGCCAAAGCAAGGAAAGACTCTATTCCATAGCTTCTGCTTGTCCTCGCTTGCCCACGCTTAGCACGCATACATGTGATTCTTCTTCTATCTCCTATAATCTCCATAGGTAAAGGAAGACTAGCTAGAAAGAGAATTGGCTACTTTCTTCCTTTTACTTCGTAACCTGTACTGTGCCTATTCACTCTTCCTAAGGCTATCGAGAAGGGATTGATTCTATTCACAGACAGCTTTCCTTCTTGTCCACGCTTTGAAGGCTATGAGACAGATTCACAGTAAGCACAGCTCTTGCTTATCCCCCCTTGCCATCTATTCATGCTTGGCACACTAAGAGAGGAAGACAGGAGAAGATCTCTTTTCTTCCAGCTTCCAATAAAAGCCCAAAAAAGCCATCTTTCGTGGGGTTGATGTGTGATTGCCTATTGATGGACTTTCTCGGGCCTTTTTGCTATAGACACTTTTGCCAATAGATCTGGCACAAGGAAGATTTGTCGCTCTAAGATCTATGAAGATCGGAAACTACTAGCTCTAACAAAGATCGGATTCACCGCATCGCACACTTTCCTGTCTAGAAGATCCGCTAAGTGGAAATTGAATATCTATTATTCATCCTTCATCCCGGGGGTAGTGATTCAAGTTCAAACTACTTATAGCTGTAACCTATCTCATATGGGGCCGGTCTTCAGTCTACCTGAGCAGGGTTCAATCAGCTACACTGATCTAAGACCGGATTTGCCGCATTCTATCTAACAGGTCTTCTAAGCCCTTTTCCTATCTCTCCTGAGGTCAAGGAATCGATTCAAAACCTTCTATCTTCTGCGGGCATAGAAGGGCTATCAAGATAGACTCATACCCACCTAAGAAAGGTGGGATTCTATCTCCCACCAGACTGCCTATCCAGATTACCATACTCACTAAGAGACTTTCTTGCTTACTCTCCCTTTCTTGCTTATTCTCCATATTCACTATCACTGCTCATGCTTGGCACACTAAGAGAGGAAGGATTGCCACGCAGGGTTGGGCTTCTTAGTGAGCCTTATTGTGCCTAAGGTCATAGAAGGGGGAGGAAGATCTATCCCTAAGAGCTAAGCTAAGTCAGAGCTAAGAAAGACAGACTAGAAAGAGAATGCTACTACTCCGATTACCTATTATCCCCCTTATCCACGCTTTGACTTGCCTTAATGATTGGTCCCCGTAGACAGGTATTGCTTCAATGCCCTTGCTATCTTCAAAGGTAGAAGAAGGTTAAGGAAGAGCAATGCTTACCTTACCATACAATAGTAGATTGGTCCATTGGGAGCTACTACTGATTCCGGCTTGGGATTCTTAGAGCTCCAAAGAAAGGTCAAAGAAGGCAGGGAATCAAAGACATGCAATGAATTGAATAAAGAAGGCCGGCAAGGTAAAGATAGAGCTCCACACATAGTTTTTAGTTCAGCGCAAGGCTAGCTCTCATATATTATATGCTTGAAAACTGCCTGCCTTTAGGGGACCTTGTGATTCATCTCGCGTCCTATCTACACACGTACTTGTCTCGTTCCGAGTGCTAGGACCAACAAAATCCGAATAATTCTACCAATAAGATCTTAACCAGCCATTTAGTAGTAACTCTTGTTTATTCTGCCGGTCGACGAGAGAGGCCATTCTGCAACCTGACCTTATGCGCCTTATTTTCTTCTTCTCTATGCGTACGTCTCGAGAATCTTTTAGGATAGCTTCCATGCCCATCTTATACAAACCTGTTGGAATCTCATCTGTGACTATCTTGCCTACGTCTTCATCATCATCCACCTGAGCAAACCAACCTTCTCTTGCCCGGCTAGCTCTGCTGCTGATAGGGCTAAAGCGCATAGTAAGCGTTGGTGCAGTATAGCGCGGTAGTAGCACATTAGATTAGGGGTAGTTAGCGTGCATTAGATTAGAGTGCTGCGCGTTGTCTTGCTAGTGCCTCTCTCTAGCGCTAATTGCCTTTGTATTTTAGCCCTTCTCCTTCTCGCGCTATAGCTTAGGGGCCCCTTCCTAGCTTATTCTTCTCTTTCTTCGGCAGGCAGGATCGAATGAGGATGATGGGGGGATGCTTTTTAAACTAAACTGCGTTTGGTTCGTTCATCTGCTTTCTTTTCATTTGATGCTAAGGAACGGAACCTGCCCTAGTCCGTAGTAAATAGAGGTGGAGCAAAGGCAAGGGAGCTGATAAAGGTGAGTACGTGCGAAAAGCCAGAGGCGCGAGCCCTTACTATACTATAAAGGAGCTTTGAGCGAGGGTGTGACGCTGAGGGTTGCTTCTTATTACATTACGTCGCGTCGAGTCAAAGGTTGTTTGTTACGTAATAAAAGGGCACGTAAGGCACTGCTTTCAGTCAACAAGCTTAACTACTAGATGCTCTTTCGACATCATACACAGTAAAGAAAGGACTCATGAATGACCTTTTCCCTAGCCCTAGTACTCTGATTCAACCGCTTATGTTCTTCGCCAATGTTCCAAGGTGATCAGGCTTCACCTGATCACATATACTCATTTTAAGGACAAGATGTTTGACAACTTCTCGAACGTACTTTGACTAGTGAAATTAGGCGAAAATCTTCGAAATGTGCCGTGCCAAAATTGCTCTGCGGTAAGGGAAAGATTCATTCTTGTAGGCTTGGTATGATACGGTTCAGTTCCCTTTCAGCAAGGGCGGCGGCGGGTAGGCTTCCAAACCTTGTTGTGGTCTCATTCATCCTTTCGCAAGCTCATCAAGTGGGCTTGGAAGCCTCAGTTGGTACTGTCGATTGATGTACTCCGAAAGCTCCGCTATCTATCTGAATAATTGACTTCAAGAGGGCTTCTTCCCCGGTTTGCTACCGTTAGTATATAAGGGGCTTTAGCCTAGAATAGAAGAAAGTCCCAGTGCAGAAGTAGAGAATTCAAATGACAAAGCACAGGTCTCAACGAGCGTCAAGTACTTCCCGATCAGTCTCACTAGCGCAGCGGATTGCTCTTTCTTTAGTCTTTAGTTAGGACTGCCATTGAAGATGGGTTAATCCAAGCCTAATGGTCGACCACATTCAACGGTCAAAAGTCATGCTAAGAGCTCCTTTTCTTAGATAATAAGTGAGACTTTGAATGAAGGGCTCGCTCTTTCAATCCAACTAGTTGATGAAAGGTCAAAGGCAGTCTCTTTAGATTCAATTCAAACTCTTTTTTGAGGCATTAAGGAACCAATTGGGGCAGGAGGTCAATTACCAAGATAGCGCAGTGTCCCACTAGCAGAAGAAAATCGGGAACTGGAGCGAAAGAAGAAGGAGCTTTTGGACAAATCCGCTGCAGGACAATGGGGCACTCACTATGCTTAACACATGCAAATCTAACGAAGTGCTCTTGGACGACTCTTTGAGATTCCGTTAGTAACTCAGTGCAAACAATTCTCCGGGTGACTGGATCGCCCCGGCGGGGTCACTCTGACGCAGAGGGCCCTGAGAAGCGTAGCCGTCCAGTAACTGATCCTTTAGTAGGTGATGGGGCAGAGAGACCCCAGTCTCCCTTGGCAATAGTTTCTTTCTGCCTTGATGCGTGGGAGAGGTAGCCGAATTAGGATATCACTATTGGCACCGACTTCGCAGGAAATTGCGATCCTATTTTATCAAATAAATGACATTCAGATTCAGTATCAAGAATCTTTTGAAGTGCTTTCGTGGGGCCGCCCGCATTGAGCAGTTTGAGCCGGGAAGAAATAGGATTCCAGATTCCAAATCAGGATCCTACGGACTCCCCGCAAACAAGACTTTATAAATGTTCTTAAATTATGTCCCATTATTTTCCCTTTTATAATTGTTATGTTCAAGAACCACACACCTGGCTCGAGCTAGCGAACAACCTTGCTCTAGCAAATACAGCGACTCCCGCGGGTATGGGGGCTCACCCTAATCTGCAACTACTAATCGAATTGCAGAATCCGGCGAGTCAAGTCTACATCGAGGGTGCTCGAATCTTACTTGCATGGAACAGTGGCGTTGGATGATGAATTTTTGGCTTTCTGGTAGATTGGATTTGTTTTCGAAGACCCCTGAAGCGGTTGAGGGGCAGCTGACCGAAAGGAAAGCGGGTAGGCCGCCTTATTATTATTAAGTTCGATCATTGACAAGGTTCAAAGAAAGGGTAACCCCCTATCGTTGTGAAATAAGAGCACTCCCACTTCTTTATGGTGCTTTTTCCTTTTTATATAATAGAAATAGGTTCCCAGTGCAAACTGAGATCTTGGAGCTAAGATGCGTTTTTGTGGCATTTTTCCTGACGTTTTTTTTTATTTTCCATTCGCTATAATCGACTTATTTGCACAAAACATGTCATTCTAGTCTAACCTTCTGGCTCAGCGTCAGGTGCAGCTTTAGGTTCTGTTTCCGATCCAGCATCAAAACCATTTTCTGTGTATTTTGCGGTTTAGTGATAAGTTTCCGCGGAGTTTGCAGTTGGGGCATTCCCACCAGTATCCCTTTCAGTCCCTTCCCTTTAGTTTGAGTTCTATCTAGTGCTTCTGTCTTCTAGGCATTCTGAGTTCCCTGCCGAGCCTCTTGCAGACAGATCCGGTGAGAAAGCTAGTTCCTTGCGAGCCAGTCTTCATTTAACCATTCGCCCAGCCTCCAGTTGTAAGCCTTTCGATCTAGTCTTTTTCCCTTCCAGCGAGTGCCGAAAGCCTTTAAACAAAAACAAGGGAAACTGAAATAAAGTGTGCAGATTACCTCCTTAGGAAATTTCAAGCTGTAGCAGGAGCGGAGCCACTCGACTGTAAAGGAGAGGAGCAGAACCCTTGAAAAGCAATCTCTTAGTCAAGTGCAAAAGCTAGCTCGGAATATGCTAGCTCTGGATACGGCAAGGAAGAAGTAGGCATCTTTAAGAAAACCATATGCGGATTCAAATAGAGCAGCTTTAAGAGAAGCAGGGACAAGATTCCTCTCTTTATGAGTGATTTCATCCCTAGGTGAAGTCTCCTTTAAAGAGAGTGATTTTTTTCCAGCAAGCCAGTTCGATCAGTAAAGCCAGCCAATCTTTTCTTGCGCCTTTCTATTCGTAATGACTTCTTGGGGATTGAGTTCCTTTTCTTGGTGGGTCAGAACCTTTGCTATTGAGTGCACTTTACCGGGGATAATTTGTCTAGTGGGGCAATCGACCAAGCTAGTTATTTTTAAGGTATGGCAAATCTATTAATAGTTCCTTGGTTACATACGAACGGTCCAGACGAGTCAGAGAGTAATAAGAAGGCTAACGATATAGGGTTAGAGCAGGCAACAAGGGCTAGGCTAAGGCTCTTTCTAAACTTTCTATCATTTTTGACTCTATGAGAACTCAAAGTAAGTCCTTTTGGTAGGAGACCCGTTTCCGTACCGGGATCAGCAGGAGGGGAATGAGTAGTTGACCCAGATAGAGTGGAATTTGGATGGTTCCGCTATCGGGTTTTCCTTATAGCTCTGGAGTCTGCAGAACCAGGGATTGATATTCAAAAACACACGGGTTTCAACCTCTTTAACTTGAATTTGATCCTGGAGGTTGAAGAGGCAAAAGAGAGCCATTTCCAACACAGATTTTTGAATGGAATGATAAAGAGAAGAAGAGAGAAGATTACCCGGAATTATGAGATAGGACTTGTCCGGGTGTAAAGGAAGAAAGTTAGAGAGGCATCTTCTTTTTTCCCAATAGGAAACTCCTAGCTCTAAGACTAGTTTTCTGGATGAGATAACGAAGATGAGAAGCCTAAATAAGAATAACTCAACTGGTAGAAGGCCAGGAAGAGGTGAAGTGTCAATCTGCCAAAGGTAGAAGAACTAGAGTGCATGTCCTCTCGTCACTAGTCACTATGCCCGAAGGTTAGCAAGCCTGTCCCCGAGGTCAGCTCTATCCTATTGAGGTTCTTCAGGGATAGAGATCAACATGGATGGGGTACTACTGTGGATCCCAGTTGAAGGAGCAGTTGGAAAGTCTTCAATGATCCGTATATCTTCTTTCTATTTTTTCATTAGCATTACATTAGAAAGAATGGTCTTTCTCGCTATGGCTCCATTTCAAGTATTTGACCAGATAAAAAAGAATTCAAAAAAAGAAATCCCAACAGCCTAATGGTGACTATATCTGTCATTATAATTGAAGGTAAGTGGAGGGCGCTCAGGTTACTCTACTTACAAGTCGCCCTTGAACCTCAAGCGCAACCGAGAGGGCGTTTAGGTTGGTTGAGGGGAAAAGAGGGAAGAGGTACTCTACTAACAAGTGGAGGGGCATGGTCAACAGCATCTGTCTGCTTAGTCAAGTCCCGCATTAATCGATTAAAGAAAGAGGATTGGTAATGGTTGGATGAGAAGGGCAGCATTTTTTACAGCAAAGAACCACCCAGGACCGCCAATCTGCCTTCCTAAATTTTGAAGTCCTTCCCTCGAGCCATAGATCAGCTAATCCGTAGCTTCGCTTCTTTCCCTGCCTTTTTTGAGCTTAACTGCATCGGATTCTATGCCTCTATCTACGTCAATTTCTGATTGGAAAGGCTAGGCCGATGAAAGCATCTCAAATGCAACCAACTTTCACTGCCATGCCAACCTTTCTTGGGTATCACAGCCAACCTATTCTGCTTAAAGGGATCCATTTTCCCTACAAATTTCGCTACCTTGCGCCTTGGGAGACCTTTATTTGCCTTACTGTACACCAACCGAATCTCGATTCCAGTAGAAGCAAGGCAACTACATCAAAAAGGCTGCTTTCCCTGCTCACTCTTCTCGGAGCGGGATATTATCTCTATCTATTCATTCCCGGGCATTCTTCTATATGTCACCCTTAAAAGTAGGGAGGGCCCTTCATCCGATTAAGAAAAATTCTCGATTGGGAGCTAGGAGATATGCACGCTATCTGATGGATAGAATTACGCCAGCTTCGTCGGGTCAGTAGATATGCCCAGCATCTATTTTGACTAGAAATGTTGAAGTGATCCGAGGGGGAATAGAGAAAGGGAGTTTCGGGGGTTCAGTTTGCTTAGAGGCAGAAAGCCTATCAGTCATAAGGAATATGGAATAGGCACAGTACTGGCATCTCCATCGAAGCTTTGGGACGAAGCTGTGGTGGACGTTAGGACTCTTTTCTAGGGTTTGCCATTCCGGTAAGAGAGTCAGCGTATGAAGAAGAGTTCATAGGCGGATCGGACTCAAAGCAAGGTTTAAAGCCGGTAAGGCATTACGCTGTGGCATTCTACTTTCTTTCTATCCTTTATGAAGCAAGGCAAGAAGGCAAGTCAGCTTTCTCTAGTTTCCCTTTTTGTCTACCTTCTTAAGTCAATGTCCCATTGGTCCATTCCGGTCTTCAGTCAGTCAAGTCGGAATCGAGTTCATACAGAGATAGTCTTTATCAACTATGACTTTCAGCATTCAAAAAAGTAAGAGTCAGCCAGGTTCTTTATATTTTTATATTCTTATCTGGTCTTTTCTAGGCCAGGCTTTGCTTTGGCACTGAGGTTTGATCTTTTTTAAGTCATTTTGCATTCAACTTTTTGAAAGAGAAGATATGTCTTCTAAATAGCTAGTCTTCGGATGGGATAAAGAGTTAAAAAAAAAAGAGATAAGGGATCGCGAAGGGAAGGCAGGAAAAGCATGGAGTAAGCTCAGTAAGCAGTCAAAAATGAATGAAAGTCTGTCAGTAAGTACGCATTTAGCGATGGGAAAGATTCAATAGATAGAGTAACAAAGGGAGTTGAAGTGATCCCAGTCCCAGCAGGGTAAGAATAAGGGAATTCGACTAGTTCAGTTAGCAATTCAATCAGCCTTAGCTAAGAAAGCGAATATCCTGCCGCTTCAAACCAATCTTCCTCGATAACTAGTTATGTTTGCCGGAAGTACGGTCAGTGTGAAGCCGGGGTGGCATAGACTATCCTTTTCTCCCTCATCTCATTCCTTAGACTTGACTAGAGGAATCTCACTATCAGGAAGTCAGTGTGCACTAAATCCGAGAGGGAAAGCCTTGAATAGCTTTGTTCAACTGTTCTTCTAAAGGAAGGAGTACGCTCTAAAGGTTCTATTAATTCAATTCTTTCATTTCAATTCACATATGTGATGTTCGAAATCGCTTCTGTGTGGTTCATTCTAAGTAGCTAACGGAAAAGGCATAACAAGCAAGTCAGCTGCTTTCGGTCTCGGTCCAAGGCATTCTCTCAAGTAGCAAAGGCAAGACGTAAAAGCAGGAATAAAGGTTGCTAGTTACCGCTCCGTGGGAACATCTATCGATTCCGCTATCGGGAAAGTCAGTCCAGATGAGCTCTCTGTGGATCCGGCTCCTCAGCTAACTTCACTCACTTGAAAGTTTTCAATAGGTATGAACTCAAGTTTAGCTAAGGCATTCATGAGCTTACCTGTAACCCGTAACTGGACTGACCTCGCCTAAGAACTTGAGATGCTGGGGGTGCCCTTGGCATTAATGTACTCCTTTTTCAAAGAAAGCCTGCTTTTTCTTTCTCATTATCAATCATTAAGGACCCGCTAAATGTGTAAGCCTCCCTTTCCAATAAAGAGTCATCGTCCGGCCGAGAAAGAAAGGGCTTTTTAGAAAGTGGAGGAAAGAATAAGACGTCTATCCCTTGAGTGCTCCATCAAGCAGTTCGTTCCGGCTCCTGTCTAAGATGACATTGATTGCTCGCCCGTCCACGGGCACATCCTCGGGTTAAGAACTCAATCCTCGTCTTAGAGCTATGGAGTGTGAAAGACAAAGTCTAGTTTGAAGTTGGAGTTTGTCTGAGCACACAAGACAGAGTGCCGTACGGGCTTTCGTTAGCATCATGCGAGAGAAAAGAAGGTAGTACTTCAGTCGCCTCCGAGACCATAGGAAGGAGCCACAAAGTCTTGGAGGGGAGGCATTAACCTTTAGAACAAGACCAATAAAGGCTAGGCGAGGACCTTGAATCAATCAATCCTGGTCTTTTGTATTACCATCCGCGAACCTTTTGACTTATGATTTGCTTTGTAGCGAAGGAATGCTTACACGGGTGTGGTCTTTGTGATAGTGTGTAATTGCGTATAAGCTGATTATCCGTCTTTTGTGTGTACTATTATCCCCTTCATGTGATTTGCTTGTACCGCTTTTGAAGCTCTTTAATCAGCCGATTTTCCTCCGTCCTCCCTTTTTGTTTTGTAAGTGGAAAAGTCTTGTAAGGAGGAACTGGTCTTGCTTGTCTATCACCATTCCCCACATACAACAATTACAAGACTGCGAATGATAGAAGGAATGAATCCTTACACGAATTCCAACACTTGGAATTTACAATCCTAACAAAGAGAGAGAGGCAATCGAATACGAGACAGACAGAGCAGACAATGAAAGAAAAGAGGACGGAATGGAATCCTGATAGCTAAGAGAATAAGCAAAGGTACCTTAAGCGATAGGCGAATGGGCTTACATCCGCAAAAGCATTCACTCCCGTAGAAAGACCATACGGAATAGACGGAATCAAAAGCAGTGCACCCAGACAAAGACCATAGGGCAACGGTCTTTAGACCAATCACACGAGAGGAGGGACTTAGTCAAAGTTGAGGTTAAAGATTAGGATGATTGGGATGTATGCTTACATTTGTCATATAAGGAGAGACTGAGTCAAGCACTACAAGAATTAGCACAAGGATTAGTGCTGGAAAGGTTGATACGATTGATTCGCTTGCCTCGAAGACTGGCATTAGGCCCCTACTGAGGATAGGATTGATTCGAAGCAAAGGGAAATGCTTCTCCGCTACGGGAGATGCTAGAAGAAAAGAAGAGAAGCCCCCGGGGGATATTACACAGGCTAGCAGACAACCGGAAAGCTATTCCCTTGCAACAATGGTAGGGTTTTGAATGCTTACGGAATTGAAAGCTAGGACGAAAGGGCCAGCATCAGACATAGGGACTACGGGATATACGTAATAGCCGGGCTAAGAGATTCTAAAAACTAGTAAAGAAAAGGCAATAGCCCCTTCCACGACTAAGAAAGTTGGCAATGGGGATAGACCTTTTCGCTTTTTCAGAATACGGGAGAGTAAGCAAGGGTAGTAATGGGCGGAAGAAGTAAGCTGGCTGGCGGGATAGAAGGTTCAAGATCCATCCTGTGAGAAAGCCAATTACTTTTTTTGTGGATTTAGTCACCTTGGATGTATTTCCCTCTATAACGGACATGCTTGCCCTGCGATCTATTTTCTTGGGAATCTTGGTATCCGCTTTCAAGCTAGTGACCTGAGCTAGCCTTTACTTCGAGGCCAGTCCTATTGAGATTCCTTCGATTGAAGTTCTTTCCAGGCGAACCCATTACAGTCCTAGGGCAATCAAGCTTAGGAAGGCAGCTGGTATTCATATTGCTTTTTTTTTTTATCACTTTTCTTTTGGGAAGGGGGGAAAGAAAGCCTTACCTTATTCCCCATATTAGCCTGTTCTGTTTTGTGGAAAGCTTCTTTGAAAGCTGTTTGAGTTCCCTTGGTTGGATATGGGTCTGCTGGATCAAAATAAAAGGCGCTATAAGCCATGGCAAGTCCTAAGCGCTTTTGCCTTCTCGCCAGTTGCAGAAAAAATCCTTCTTCGAGCAAGCCAATCTAGATAATCTGCCTTCGAGCCTGTTGGAGTTTCTTTCCCTCCCGCAAGGAGAATCTCGGATGACCTCCTTTTTCGAAAGCATGTATAGGGCGTTCATAGGGCCCGGAGTGACTAGCAGTTGTACCTTTCATAGTAGTAATACCGTGTCTAAGATGTCTAAAGCGTATAACCTTTCTGTTACGTGGCTTTACATGGATAACATGACTATTATTGGATACCACGAGGATAATACGTGGATATAATACGAGGCTGTTACGAGAGTCTCGAGGATAAGGAGGTTAATGGGCTGACGCTCTAACGATCTCCAGGGCTGGCTATATATTTCCATAGTAGGATATATATATGGAGAATACTCAAAATTATTTCCTTTTTTTTTCCCTCGTAGTTCCTATGTCGGGTCAGGCAAGCTAGTATCAAGTAAGCTAAGCGCGGAAGTACTATTTCTTCTCAAGCTATGTAGGGTTAGCCAGTGAAAACTGCGAGATAAGGCAAGTTTAACAATCCAGTTTGAGTTGCTTGGAGGTCTATGCGCCCCAGTTGGAGTGCTTCGTCCTTACAGTTCCAGTGCCAGTTAGAGAAAAAAAGCCCATCCCTTCCTAAGAAGCTAACGAACTAAGGATCTCCAGATCTGACTAAAAAAGCTAGTAAGCTAAAGCTTTCCTCGCTCTTCATTCGAGACTTTCATTTCAGTTTCTTTACACAAAAGCAAGTGAGTTAGCTTGTGAGAAATCAAGCTTTCAAGCAGTCCCCTTATGATTATGAGCTTATGAGAAGCACCCACCCTGCTGTAGAGTAGTCTCCGTATCAGTCATTGCAGGAGTATTTGCAACAAGCTTGTTTTAAGTAAGCATGCTAAGATAAAATAGAGGTCTTTTCCTTAGGGCTAACGATAAGATTTTAGATTCAACGATAGAGCTAATTCCTTCCCTGGGAGGGATCTATATAGATTTCTTTACTCGGCCAGATCTAATGATAATTTTTCATATTCTTTACCTGGATATAATATAATTATAGTCAATATAACTAGAGCAAGGTCTAGGTCACGAGTTAGGGCAGACTAGGGTAATATAATTTTCAATACATCTAGTAGAATAGCCTCTATTAATCTTTACCTCAGGGAAAGCAAGCCTCTTGTTTTCATTTCTACCCTTAGCTTAATAGGAATCCTCATTTGAATAGGGAGCTATCGAGCTAAGGGAGGGTAAGGGCTAACATGCTATAACGTGGATCCCGAGGGTACGGAAGATAAGGAGGGTAACGTACTAGTTGCCTCTAAGTCTTAAGCCTATCCAGTGTAAGGCGAGTTCCTTCCGGTCGTCTTAAGCTCTTCCTTCTGCTAGCGAGAAAAAGCAAATGCTAAGGTAATTCTTTTAAGAAGCCCTTGGAGTTGTCATCGATCTAGTTTCAGCCTTCGTAGCAGTATTTCTTGATTGAGTATTTCCTGGTGGCCTCCCTATTCCTACTCATGAGAGAAAGTCAAAGCTAGTTGGGAATGCGAGTTTATACTTTAATAAAGAAGAAAATATAGTAGTTTCATATTTGCGAAGTAAAGGGCAAGCGCAGGAAAGCTTTCTTTATAGCTTAACTCACTAAAGATAAAGAAGAAGAAGAGAGGAGGAACTATTTCAATTGAGAGAAGCACTCTTTCGGGAATAGCTGCTTCGCTTCTCTTGCTGCTCCTCCAGTTCCAGGTCAGTCTAATGGGGGTCGGTCGGGCTATCCTTTCAAGAGATCTAACTTTCCTTTCTGCCTTCAATCCATATGTAATATTACCTTAGGCAATCAATCCGCTTTCAAGCTTGTATCAATACCTCTTTTTCCATCCGGTAGGAGTGCTGAGGCAATCTATCCAGTGCGAAAACCAGTTCCTGCCAGCCAATTTGTTGGGTTTGTGTAATACCTTTTCTTTTTAAGGCAGAGGCAGTATAAAGTACTTTACCATCTTTGGCTGGCTCTAATGTTGAACCAGTAAGTGTCCCTTTTTTGAATCTCTTGTTACAGCCATTGCTAATCTCTTCTCCTTCTCGACGGTTTGATATCTAGTGGTAAAGTGCGCACATCCAGTTGGAAAATTTAGTTGATGCCTGCCTTGCGATGTTGGTCCATGCGAGCCGAGCTAGTTAAAAGAAAGTTATCTGAGTAATGCCCTCCTAAGCCCAGTCCAGCAGTGCTTGTCTCTTTTCTTTCTCCCGTTTGAACTGTTAGACAGTGGGCTAGCGCAAATAGGATTGACAGAAAGATAATAATAAGGCATAGGATTTCCAGCTATTTACTTTCCTTTCTTCGCCCTGCCAGTGAAAGTTAAGGGTTAAGCGAATGAGCAAGCAAGTCAAGTGGGCAAGCTGTTCTAGAATCAGCTCTAGAATCAGCAGCAGTGCTTAGGTCTCATCTCATGTCTAATAGCAATTCCTGGCTTTATCGAACCAGTCACTTCGTTCCAGCCTTTCCAGCTGTCTCTTTTTCAGCAGTAAAAACGTATTCCCCATAAGTCCATAGGTATTTCCTTGGGAGGGCTAATCCCCCCGTCATGCCTTCCGCTTTCGAGCGAGTTCGAGCAAGTGAGTTTGAAAGAAGTCTTTTTACATCAATTCCTTTTAGTGGTCTTCTCAATAGTAGCAAGCAGGAATAGGAGATTCTAGTGCGAGCGAGTAAGATAACAAACCTCTTTCTTTGAAAGCCGGAATAAAGCCAATTGTTGGAGTTGTAGATTCATTTTCTGTCAGCTAGATTAGTTCCCTGCCAGCCTAGGAGTTATGTTTTGTTACATTCCGTTCAATTGCTTCTCCTAGCCCCAGGGCTATCAACTCCTCCTTCGGCAAGAAAAGGCACTACTACTGCGGATGAAAACGAGAACTCAATAGCTCACTGGCTTTCTCTTTCCCGCCGGGCTGCCTAGCTGAAACATCTCAGTAACTACCGGCAGATCAAGTAGAAGGCGAGAAGAGTAGGTATGGCCGTGGATGATGGTCAAGTGCTACGGAGAAAGCAGAACGATCTGGTCTTCGACATACTGTTGCTCCGTCTGCAGATTTCGGAGGTGTAGGACGAGATGCGCAGTGCAAGTCGAGTGAGGCAGAGCATCATTCATAGGCGAGCAGGCGAGTTGTCCCATGTCTAGTCGAGTGTGCGAGCGGGATAGTCGAGTGGATGGATGGCAGCACGGCGAAGGAGGCTAGCGAGGGAGAGGAACGGGCGTTAACCTATATAGTAGGGTTAGAAACCTTGGCTTGCTTGGCTGGCATGCCTGTCAGGTTGGTTTTTTTCCTAGCTGGCAAGCCCCCTCCCATAGTTGCTTGTCTTTTTATCGCTGTGCTTACGAGGAACTAGCTTGCCTGAGCCTGCCTTGCATACTTATTTCCGTTGGTAAGGTTTTCCTCTTCAAGTAGTAACGCTTTGCATTCGCAGGCAACCAAGGGTTGCGGTAACATCGTTCAGTTCATAGGTTTGTGATTCTAGGAGTTCTCTTTTCGGTACCCTATCAAGAGTACAGAGTTCCTCACTACTGCTTTTAAGCCTGTCCTTTGGAGCCTGAGGAACTTGACTCCACTGGATCTGATACTCTCGTTCTGTGCGTGAGTACTCCACTTGCTGAGAATCTCATCTTGTTTTTCTTCTTATTTCGTAAAGTAAGTAAGTATGTGGTGACTTCTTTCCTTTGTTTGGCTTGAGTCCAATCTCATCTGTCAGGAAATGGAGTCGTCTTGCTTAGTAAGGAGTTGTAAAAGTCTTCTGGTAGTCGCTTGTCTTAAAAGATGCACCGCACTCCAGACCAAACAATACCTGCCAAAGATTGAGCTCGACTCGAGAGATGGAGACATAAGGGTGCGAGAAAGTCCTCGGTGGGTGAGTCTCTCGATATTGAGTCGACCCCGTTCCGAGCAAGCAATAAAAGGAATTAATCCAATGCAGTAAATATCTGAAGTGGCTTCTGCACCTAAACACATCCCTTCTCTTCGGGCTTAGCTAGGGGATGCCCAAAGCTAGCCTCACTCTCATATCTCTTTACCAAAGCTTAAGCTTCCCTGTTTCGCCCAGTTCCTCGATAATCTAAAGAATCGTTTGACTTTGAATGCCGAAACCCCTCACTTTGAAAGCAAGGAAGAAACGAGCTTTTCACTCGCGAAAGAAGTAACCACTCGTGCAAGAGCACGGCTGGCTCCCTGGTAAGATGAAGGGTCTTCCCCAGAAGAAGAGATTAGTACTGGAAGGTGAAGATGGAAGGGCTATAACAAAGTAAAAACCATTAATTGGGGTAAAGAAATACGAGCAATCCGCGGCAAATGTAGCCCCTATCTCTTAAAAAGAAGAGGATAGATAGGTCTACGAGTTGAGACAGAGAAGTTCAGTTCTGACTAATCAAGTAGGAGTTTACCCACGAGAGTAAGAGGCAGTACCAGCACCGAAGAAAGCAGGGATAGGTGCAGTCGCATTCGATCGAGAGCCGGATACCCATATATAAAGGTATCAGGTGGAAAGACAGAGTGCCCAGAACAGACTTACCGAGACAAGAGCCTTCTTCAGTAATCAACCGAGCGAAAAGCCAGCCCTTTTATAGGTAAAAACTACGAATATCATAAAATTTCTATATTTCTTTCTTTTAAAGCTTCCCCGGAATAAGGAACTTCTTCCCGATCTGCCGCTTTAGCATTTTTCGTTTAATAAGCCATTTCCCCTCATTTTGAACAGTGCTTAGCTTAGGTCGACTAACCGGACCCCGGTGAGATAACTTTCTTAAAGATTGGCTGTCCTACTTACCATGCTTTCCATACCATGTGCTTCCTCCAATACTGGAACTGGGGCTGCCTTATATAGTCAAGCCCGTTCCTCAACAAGCTAATTAAGGGAAGTGGAGGCAGTCTCTGTCTGTTAAAAGAATTCGAGATCTCGGGGTCGGGTCGAGGAAGTAGCAATAGTCGAAGTCAAAGTGGAAGGAGAACAAAATTCGAGTATTAGGCGAACTTTTACATTAACTTGCTCTGGCTTCTTAACTTAAGAAAGATTGAGACTTTTAGACCAAGCTTTCAGCAAAAGCAGTGGGCAGGCACTAGTTCCGGAACTTAAACTCTCGTTTGAGCAGGTGAGTCAGGAAGTGATGGTGGTAGAAGGAATCGGAACTTCTTCTGTCTGCCCCAGGGGAACATCTGTTGACTTATCGACCAGAAAGCCTTTGCTCCGCACCTCGGCTCTATTTCATAAGACTCGTGTAGTCCACCCTAAGAAGAGCTCCACTTTTAGCAGGAAGTGACTTATTTTGAAGCGATAAGCAGATTGATTGCTCGAAAGAGCCGTACCTAGCTAAGGGAAGAACTATTCCTTTACTGATTGGAATGATATTAATGAAATGATATTCCTTTTATTGCTTGCACCTACCAGAAGAGGGAGACGTGGCCCTAAGTTTAGGTTGAGACGGGCCAGCCCGAGCAGGCCCATGGGCTTATGGCCCAAGAGGCTGGGTAGCAAACAGAGTGTGGGCCCCAGTCGCCAAATTTGCCCTGTTAACATCCCGACCAAGACAAGCCGCTGGGTTTTGGTGCGAGGCCCTTTTCGATCCACTCTCGCGTGGGCCCTCGTCAAAAGGCACATGCTCATGATCAGAAGATGTCTCCCTACTACCCTTTTGAAATTTGAATTGGGTTTGGGATCGATAGACTTACCGCGCACAGTGCCCGCCCAGGATACAGTCTTAGTCTGAGAAGCTGAGTTGCCGGTTCGACGATCCACTCGGCCGGTTTGAATCGGAGCAGACTCGGGGCCTCTTGCGCTGAAGCAGCCACATCTCGTTTGGCTGTCCTACTCTCGTCCCCGCCGAGACCGGAATGGGTCGGAAATAAACCGGCCTTTGAAGATCACCCACTTTATCAATGCGCGCGATGTTGGAATGCCTTTTCCCACTGGGATTTCAATATGAACTCTGGCCTCAACAAGATCATCCAGGTTGAATGTCTCTTCATTAATAGCTACCAGGGAAAAAAAGCTTGACACCACTTCGCTTCAGGAAGTGGAATCCCAACAGTGAACAGGCAGACCGCTGATACCAATCCATTGTCTGAGAGTCTCCAGGGGAAAGGTGGCGCAATCCGGCCACCACTCCAGAAGCTGAACTGTAGTACGGCCCACATGCATAAACTGAACTCCTGAGACAAAGCTCGGCGAGAAAGATCCCTAGAAGGGAAAGCAATGAGGAATAAGTTGCCAGGCAACATCCTCATCCACCAATCCCAATTGGCATCCCAGTACAAACGGAGAGCATCCAAGACTTCCTTATATTCGACCATGTCACATAACGGTTCCGCTATCAGGCAGGACCCCAGACATAAGAGTGCACTAAATCAAAAAGAGAAGCAGAAACAGACGTACTAGAGGGATAAGGTAAGGCCAACTGTTTTCCCAGTTTACAGGCCATACATGGAGACAACTCCGACACAGGGACACTACCTAGGACACCACCACGAACTAAAGTACTCAAACGATCACGAGACAGATGACCAAGCCGACGATGTCATAGATTAACCAAAGAAGAAGAGGAAGACACACCCACGCAAGCAAATCCAGTAGCGGAAGAAGGCAGATGGAGACAGTCCATGTAATTGAGCCCCCACGCTTACGACCATGACTAATTAGGGCGCTGGTATGACGATCCTGCACGGAGCAAGAAGAAGCATAAAATGAGACAGTGCAGTCATGATCGGTAAGCTGGCTAACAGAAAAAGAAATTCATAGACAACTTAGGAATATGTAAAACAGAGAGAACAAAAAACCGGCCAATGTCTCCGTGGTGAGACACAGAGAGTGGAGATCCATATGCAGTAAATATCTGAAGTGGCTTCTGCAAGGGTGAGCATGAGGCATGAATAGAGGCACCGGAGTCAAGGATCCAGGAGGGCCCAGAAATACCTGTGCGGTCAGCCGAGGTAGACAGCGCAGTGGTGGCTGTGGTGGCATGTATAGTCGATGGAGTGAAGCCTCCAAGCTGGGAGACCTTTAGGATCTGCATAAGCTGTGCCAAAGACACTGAGGGCCCATGTGCTGAAGGAACAACTGCAGGGGTGGTTGGAGTGGCTGCGACATCATCGAACATCTCAATAGTATTAGACCCAGCAGAAGGAGTAGCAGCTGCTGCAGAGGCGGATTGTTGCCTGCGGAGATCAGCTTGCTTCTTCTTGGCATAGTCCTTGAGCATATGGCCCCAGGCGTGACAATAGCGGCACCCAATAGACTGGCCGAATGCATGACGGCTAGAAGAATCACGAGAAGCAAAGGGTTGACCCTTGTGGCAAGAAGACCGGGAGCCAAAAGCAGCAAGCACAGTAGCTGGCTCAGCAGAACGGGAGGAGCCCAGGACTCGCAGACGAATCTCTTCAGCTATAAGCTCTGAAAGTGCAACATCTAGAGTAGGCAGAGGAGATTTGTGCAGGAGCTGGCCTCTGATGGACTCAAACTCTAGGCGAAGGTGCATGAGGAACTGAAATAGACGTTGCTGATCTCGGGCCTTCTGCTGCTTCTTGGCACAGGCAGAATATGTAGAACATAACTCCTCCTCCATGGAGGAGAGCTGGTGCCAATGGTCCTCATTATTGTGTAAAACTCCTGGATAGGCCTATTGTCTCGATGTGCAGTAGAAAGCTCCTGGAATACCGAATAAGCAATGGCAAGACTGGTATTGTTAGAATTGAGATATTTTTTATAAATTCTAGAGAAAGAAAGAATGAGAGAAAGGAGAAGAGAAGAAGAGCTGCGACACCGATAGCAAATCGCCCAAGAGGCGAAAGCGTTGGAAGTCGCTCGAGAGATGAAGATAGGCGAGCCAAGCGAGACCTCCTTTTTTACTCATTGTAAAAGAAGAACTCGTAGCGGGGCTATAAGTAGGCCGTTTGCTATTGCTATAAGGGCTGCTCGCCTTTATACGGCTTGGCTTCGCTATCGCTCCTATGTAGTGGTCGGCCTAAAAAGTAGTCTTCCTGCCATACCAGAATGCTTCTTATCTATTGCTAGAAGCTAGAAGCTTTGCCAGAAGCAAGCAAGATGAGGTCGCTCTGCTCTTCGTAGACAAGGCTCGTTCCGTACTTGACTTACGAGCTCGTGTAGTACTCGCCTCTCTCTCTAACAAAGGATTCAATCCAGTCCCAAGCGTACCTGGGGCTACCCTGTATACCGGATCCTTAGAGGTCTGCCCGTCCGGCGTCGGTACCTCACATTGTTTAATTAGGGCGGCACCCTGGTTTTCTGAGTGCCACCCGTTACACTAAAAAAAAGAAAGTCTTATGGTACGTCGTCCACAGGGTTTGGGAAGCGCCTTTGCTCCCGTTCCCAATCGTTGACCCTGACAGTGAACTCGTAGACGAGGCTTTGACCTGAATTTAACAGGGAATTTCGGTTGTTTGAAACGTAATCGAGATAGGCATTAATTTGAATCCGTTTCTGAGGGGAAGCTGTTTCTAGCCTAATATCCTCTTTGATCTTTTTCAGAACGTCAGAGCGCAGCTTTCGATGACCACGTAAAACGAGTATCATTTTAGTTATTAATTCATCTATAGTTGGTGCTTCCGGTTCCCTTTCCCCGGCGGGTTGACCAGGAGCCCCCCCTCCTTGCGGCAGGTGCCCCGGGGTTCGGTCGGTGGATGGTTCGGGGGCGGAATCTCCTTCGTTCTCTGATGATAAGTTCAGATACTGCCGCCAATTCGCAGAGCTTGAAGATTTTACTTCTCTGTCACACTCTGCCCCCGCCGAATTCTCCCCAGTAGGTAAGACCGCACTCCCCGCGTCTTGGCTACTTAGAACGGCCCTTACGCAAGAAACAAGAGCCAGTCCCGGAGAAGCCCAACTTACATAATCCAAAGGAGAGGGCTTGCGCCCCTAGAGATAAAGTGACCTTGCACAATAGTGCATGAAAAAGGTCAGTCGACCCCAGTATCAGACAAACACAGTATAAGACAGCGACCAAGGTAAAATAAATTAGGAACGAATAGAGAAATTTTCGGAATCGACGAAGATGAGGAGATAACGGGTGCATGATATTTAGTTGAATTTCTCTTTCGCTCCTTTGTTCGCGGAGCGGCATACCAGAAAAAAGAAAGGGTACCAATGAAGCCGACCATTAATGACTAGTTCGAACACCAGGAGCGGTCTGATCCCTTATTTGATCAGACAGACTGCTCTTAGAAAGATGAAAGAAAAGCCAACTCTCAAAATTGTTGACCAACGGAAAGCATGGGAGAAAAAAAGATGCACAAACGAAACTGGAAACAACGAATTTCTCAGGAGCAATACCAACTACCTAGACCGACCTGCTATAAGAATTCCATGACCACCTTTTTTTTATACGCAATTCCTCGATCCAATCTCGCACTTGGTCGTAGATAAAGTTGTAACCGAAGTAGACCAAGAAGGGAGTGGAATGATGATGACCGGGCACTCTCTTGGATCTCATGGTTTGGAGCAAGCGGAGTTTTCCTTTCACTTGGTACGAGACACCGTACGCTACACAGAAGAACACAAGATTTGTGAATGAATTTCACATCTCATATGACATCTGTACCAACAGACTTCTTCGGACACCAGTAAGGTAAGTAGCTACTCCAGCTGATCTAACTCCAGATGATCCAGCTTATTTTAAGGATAGGTTAGCCCCTTCTCCTTCAGGGGATGCAGCAAGACTACGTTCTCATCGGAGTTCCACTTCTTCCTCAATCCACTCTAAGAAAAAGGCAAGTACAGCTACTCTACTTTAGAGTCGATCCAGCTTTCGCTTCCTTACTTCCCTCGGGGTCTCAATCAAGTAGGGTATGTGGTCCTAAAACAATTCTCATTCCCTCTCTTTTCTCCTTGGGAACTAGACTCGGGAACTAAGTCAAAATGGTAGGTTTCAAATCTTTCTCCCCTTGCTGACTCTTTATTTTCAGCTTCAATTACAGAGCATTCTGCTTCCTGAGAAATTCTTTGATTCGTTCGAGCAAGGCTTGTGTGCGAGCTTCCGATGGCGATTTAGAATATGATACGGAGCCTAAGGGATTGGCTTTCCTAGTCCTAACATAATACCTAAAAGTCGAGCTGTGTCAGTTCAAAAAGACCTGTTCCTGTGGTTGAGGTTGCCAGTGCCAATGCGCCTCTGCTTGCCGGATGGCTCGCTCTTTCCGCTCGCTGGTTCCGATTCCAATAGTGATTCTTCTAGCCTTCCTTTCGATTGATTGGCTAAGGGACAAAAAAAAGAAGCTTAGTTAACAGAGACCGGAGGACCAGAAGAGGTTATTAAAGGTACAGTGGAAGGCGAGCTATCGAGTTGGCTTTCGGTTCCTTCCTTGGCCTTAGCTTGTGCCTATTCCATGTTCATGGGCTTTCCCTTTTCCGCGACCATAGATGAGAGCAACGGCAGGGGAGCTTAGCTTACCTAGTCGTAGTCGTGCAGCATTCGTTATAAGGCTATTGTTTAAACGCGCTATAAACCATTCTACTCAATTCATTCAAGAACACGGTTTAAACGCTTAGTAGAACTCATTTAAAGAAGCTTGAGAGAAGGAGAAGCTAACACGCCAGGAAAGATGAGGCTCTGCAAGAGAGGACGGAAGGTACCAAATTAGGGGTTTTAAAATAGTCCATGAGCTCTAGTTCCGATTCTGCCCGCGATTACTTATTCGAACTTCCTTCTAGCTAGTGGAGCAGACAGACCAAAGAGGGACTAGAATTGACCCGATGGTATGCCTCTTCCTTGCTTTGCTTATGGCTTGGCCAATTTCCCTTGCCTGGATGTTTTCGAAAGCTTGAGGGTGTCTCTGTAGGTTCTGTCTATGTCTATCTGTCTATCTTTGTCCCTGTGTGAGGGTACTCTTTATAGAAGGAAAAATGGAAATGACTATCATGAAGCCTATGGCTGCGGGCGGTGGAGCGACTCTTGGACGAATTTTCAATGTGCTTGGAGAGCTTGTTGATAATTTAGTTTAGGTCCTGTAGATACTCGTACAACATCTCCTATTCATAGATCTGCGCCCGCCTTTATACAGTTAGATACAAAATTTTCTATTTTTGAAACAGGAATTTAAGTAGTAGATCTTTTAGCCCCTGGAGGAAAAATAGGACTATTCGGGGGAGCTGGAGTGGGTAAAAGAGTACTCATTATGGAATTGATTAACAATATTGTCAAAGCTCACGGGGGTGCCTACGTCCGGGGTGGCTTCCTCACTTTTCCTGCCCCATCTTCCATTCATATAGAATAATTGATAAAAAGGATTTAGCTTTCGCTTTGGCTATCTGATTTGAATCGCGAAAGTTCTTTCAACAGAAACTTTGATTTTCTTTCTAACTCAAGCATTTCCAGAAACAGCTGATCCCGCTGCTGTTGCTCCATAGTTTCCTGCAAATGCAGTTGGTAAAACCCCAGAAAGTGGTGTTGCTCTGTCAGAAACACGCTCCTATAGAAATAGGAATCATGTTGTTGTAAAATCAAACTATAAAAAATATTAGAGAGGGTTGTATAGTTGAATTCACAATATTCTAGGGCGGAATGAAGAATAGCTTCCAGCTGCGAATCCCTAAGAAAAAACAAATGAGCCTCTCGACCATAGAAGATTATTTTGTATAGCTGAACGATTTGCTCTTTTGTTAAAGAACACATCTCAATCTCTAAAAAGGAGCGAAATGCTCTATCAAAGTAAGGGGGAGGAGTATTCTGGAGAGTTGTCCGAACGTACTGGACCCATTCTGGGTCTTGATTGGCTCTATTCAAATAGCTCTCCAGAAGGTCCACTTCCGCAGGTAGAACACCTAGATCGAAGCCGATCATTAGTACTCCATGAAAAATAAAATAAAAAATTCTAACCCAACAACAAATCCAAAAAATGCATTGAAATAAAAAGAAAATAGATTGGCATTTGCGATTACAATAGAAATTGTAAGCCAATTTTGAAAACATGCTAACATAGTAATCTCCTTGTGAAGCAATTCAAATGAGATAAAGAAACCCCTCTGGAGACGTCATTCCGGGGGAGGATTTGTACTCCGGAAGCTTTGAGAAAACTGAACTACTTTCGACGAGGCCCCTACTCTTTCCTTCATCACATTACTTATCCCGAACTCATGAATGCCTGTTTCCGCATTTAGGGAGACCGAAGGAAGAGGCCTTGACTGCCCTCGGTCATTTTAGATGCCCTGTACACCGGGCCAAGGACTCAAAAATGTTTGCCCCGCCTTTCTGATCTTTTCCGTATTCCGATCGAAGAAAGAAATGCTCTCTAGCCCGGCAAAGGGGATATCAAGATTCACGTGCGAAGGGACGAGCGAAAGGCTTCCTAGTAAGCTAGGGTTCCCGGTATAAGAAAGTAGAGCTAGGCAAGGTCTTCTGTGAGTGAACGAGATGAGGATCAAAGAAAATCGAACTAACTGTGATAAGCAAAGTGGTTCATTTTACCATCAAAGCAGAAAGAAGGAAAGAGAACAGATGAAAGTTCGCCCAATGGAAGCGAGTGACTCTTGGTATGCCATCGCTCTTATCTCTTGACCTGAGACTAGGTTGGGGGAGTTCAGTGAGCGAGGAGAAGAGTCGGTAGCTGTTAAAAAGAATCAATTCAATCAGCTCCAGAGCTAGGAGTTCTACGTCTAGGTTGAGGGTTGAGGAGAGTCCTTTTAGTTAATCTTAGCTGCTACCCTACAACTCCCAGCTCTAAAGGCAGCTACTGACTCGATAGCTCAAGTTGAGTCGACTGTGATTCTTCTTGTTCCGCTGTGAATGGTATCGTTATCGTATGAAGTAGTTTTCCCGACTTCCGTACCTTCTTCTTAGTCTTCGGCTTTCACTGGATTCACTACTCTAAGTGAAGGAACCCGAGAGGAAGAATCCGATCTTTGAAGGCTTGAGGGAATAAGCGATGCATCGATTTAGCTGTTGGAGTAGGGCATTAGGAGATTAGGACTCAGGGCATGGCATTAGATTAGGGAAATGCTCTTTTGAACGAATCCTAAGAAGAAGCTGCAATTGGAATGCTTTCAATGGCCAGAAGGGAGGAGCGGAGCCACTCGACTGTAAAGGAGAGGAGCAGAACCTCCCCGCTTATATGATTTAAGGTTAGGAGTTTCATTGTTAGCAAGATCCCCAGCTATTGAATCTGTTGTCGTTGGCGGGGCTACTTCTTCTTTTCTTCTTTCGAAATGGGAAGAATAGCGTAGTCAAAGTAGGCGAAGTCGGTAGCCTTTTCTTCAACTCTTGGGAGAAGGGCAGTAGGATTAGAAAAAGGTCTAACTGCTGTTGAAGGAATAGAGGCTGTTTCGGCTCTTGGAGTAAGGGGAGAAGGGCTGAGTGCCGGTGAAATGCTTTTTGAGACTTACCCCGCTCAATGGAAATTTCTTTAGGCAAGATCCCACGTCCGAGAGTCTGATTCTGATTCTGCTTTGACCCTTCTCAAGGAGGGAGGCCACCAAACAAAAGGGGAGGTCTTTGCTTGCTTTTCCTGTTAGAGATGCTAGTCTTTTTGTAATAACTGCTCTGCAAATGTTTTCAGGAATAAGAGAAGACGGTGCTCTTTCATCAGCCCTTTTGCTATTTACTTGCGATAAAAAAAGACTGAATTGACCCGAGCCAAGTAGTTCGGCTAAGCCGGAAAGAGTTAGATCCTCTTTGAGATGAAATGCGGCAATGTCCTAATCAAAGCAGGCGCAAGGTCAATGATTTAGCTCAAGGCTCTTCTTCCTTCTTCTTGATAGCATTGGTCTCGGAAGGCCCTCGCTCTAAAGGGGCAGCTTGATGGCAGCTATCCTGCTCTGTCTGAGAGAATTGGAATGGAATTGGTGAGGTTCGCTAGCTCTTTCTTTTGAGATGAATGAATGCCGAAGAAAGGAAGGCGGTCGTGATAGGGAAAGGCCTTGCCTTATTACAAGGAATGAAAAAATGGGCCAAATCGCCTGCTAGAGAAGAAGCTCTTAGGGAATCGATCTAGACTAGATGAGATGCCGATAAGGAACAGCCAATTATAGAAGCGGGTGGCAGGGAATGAAAGCACTCCTGTGATAGCAAAGTATAGAGATTATTTAGAGCTAGGGGCAGGCCATCTATTCCTGCTTGACTTTCTTCAAAGATGCCTTACTTAGATCTCTTTCTCGTTCGAGGTGGGAGTAGGAAGTATGAAATACTGGATGTTGAATTATCAAAAAGATGATAGGAAGGCGATGCCTGCTACTAGTCGAGCAAGGGCATCTGATCTCAAGACGAGG